AAAAATAGAGTTAATAATCGAGATTCCTTGCCGATACTATAATAAAAAAGAAATCTATTCAATGAATAGCAGCATAAGATCCATTGAGTTCTCTTCGCACTCCTTTGTGAAAGAGTAGAATGAGAAAGCTAATGAATCTTAAACCCATTGATAAAAAGAAAAAAAGAGGATAAATACTATAGTTAGTGAATAAAAGAGGGTTTGGGGATAGAGGGACTTGAACCCTCACAACTTATAAAGTCGACGGATTTTCCTTTTACTAGAAATTTCATTGTTGTCAGTATTGACATGTAGAATGGGACTCTCTCTTTATCCTCGTCCGATTAATCCACTTTTTAAAAGATCTCGAAAACTATGAATTGAAGGATTTGATTACTCAATATTCGATTGGAATGGGTTCACAATAATTCTAAAAAAATTCAGAATTTTCTATTTCATAATCATTCCTAATTTCATTCTAAAAAAGAATAAAGAACCTATATTATGATATGGGTTCCGTGATTAATCGTTTGCTATGTCAGTATCTATACGTGTGTATTAGATGTATAAAGCCCTTACTTTCTCTAAATTTAGAGAGAGTTCCACTACCAACACAACGTAATCAACTCGATTCGTTAGAACAGCTTCCATTGAGTCTCTGCACCTATCCTTTTCCTTTGGATTCTAGTTCGAGAACCACTTGTTTTCTCAAAACACGGATTTGGCTCAGGATTGCCCTTTTTTAATTCCAGGGTTTCTCTGAATTTGGAAGTTACCACTTAGCAGGTTTCCATACCAAGGCTCAATACAATCAAGTCCGTAGCGTCTACCGATTTCGCCATATCCCCATTTTCCTTTTCTTTGATTGAGACCTGGATTCCTTGTGTAATTTCATCCATCTCTTAGTTTTTTTTGGAATCGTTGAATTAATTACTCGACGTAGTCTAGCAGTTCGTCTCTAGTTGACAGACCCTGCTTATTGCAATTCAGAATTGAATTGATTCTATCGTTGATGTATTTGCAATTCAATCCGAATCAATATATCCCAAAGTTTTTCTCTCCCCCACCCCCCCCCCGCCTTTCTTTTTTAGAGTATTCAAAATCATACTATAACGCTTGATATTCATTCTTTTTTTTTTCTAATCAGAATTAGCAATTTCATTTGCTATGATTCTATGTTCTCCTTAGTGAAATATTAATCATTAAATTATTAAGAAATAACAAAAAAAACAAAATATCTCAAAAAATGTCTATAATGATCGAATGAAAATGCCAAGAAATTCGCATTTTCTCTTTATTATATCTTTCATCATATATATTATTCTTTTCTATGTATTAGATTACTCATCCGAGCCATATCAAATTGAAAATATCTGAAATCAAATTCAATATAGAAATTGGAATAGATTCTATTCTATTAGAAAAATCAATTTGCGAATTAGAGAAATAAAAAGAAAGTTCAAAAATTTCTATAATCCTATTTAAGGATATCCTCCAGTTAAGCATATCAAGTTAACTTTATCTTTATGAAGTTCTAGTATTTTTTTCTAAGTAGAACTTCCAATTTCGAACTAGTTAATAGCTAAGATTAATAATTAAGATCTGACATTTTACGGATTTCCTATACTATACATATTTCTATTTGTTACACTATTTCTGTTATGTAAGCCCACTTAGCTCAGAGGTTAGAGCATCGCATTTGTAATGCGAGGGTCATCGGTTCAAATCCGATAGTCGGCTTTTTTCTATATCGATGTTCCATGAACAAGAATCTCTCTTTTTCTCTTTTTCTCCGAATTAAATGGAGAATCCAGGATCTATTATGTGGTTCTACCTTACAATTTTGCTAGATACAAAACAATAAAATAAATAATATATATACAAAAAATCCAGATGTTGATGAAATTCCATTTTTTGTGGTACTTTAGTAGATTTTACTCTGTTTATCCTTTAGTTTAATTCAGTTTTAATTTTGATGTATTCTGTAATGTAAATACAATGAAATTAATTGTGTAAAATGAAATTTCAATAAAATAAACAAGGAGTCTTCATGTCCCGTTATCGAGGACCTCGTTTAAAAAAAATACGCCGTCTGGGAGCTTTACCAGGACTCACTAGAAAAACACCTAAATCCGGAAGTAATCTGAAAAAGAAATTCCATTCTGGGAAAAAAGAGCAATATCGTATTCGTCTTCAAGAAAAACAGAAATTGCGTTTTCATTATGGTCTGACAGAACGACAATTACTTAGATATGTACATATCGCTGGAAAAGCAAAAAGGTCAACAGGTCAGGTTTTACTACAATTACTTGAAATGCGTTTGGATAATATCCTTTTTCGATTGGGTATGGCTTCAACCATTCCTGGGGCCCGGCAATTAGTTAACCATAGACATATTTTAGTTAATGGTCGTATAGTCGATATACCAAGTTTTCGTTGCAAACCCCGAGATATTATTACTACGAAGGATAACCAAAGATCAAAACGTCTGATTCAAAATTCTATTGCTTCATCCGACCCGGGGAAATTGCCAAAGCATTTGACGATTGACACATTGCAATATAAAGGACTAGTTAAAAAAATCCTAGATAGGAAGTGGGTCGGTCTCAAAATAAATGAGTTGTTAGTTGTAGAATATTACTCTCGTCAGACTTGAACTTAACGAAAAAAGGAAAAGTTCATAGAATTTTCTTCCCCTTCCCCTTTCCCCGAACTAAATCGACCTAAGGCCCTTAATTCGTATTTTCCCATTCAACTAGCATAAATGGATTAACCCTAGGATCCTTTTTTCTTTTTTGTTCTTTCCTCTATGTGTATTTTACATACCACAGTAATTTACTATAAAAAATTTCTATTAAATAAAGGTATTATTGCTGGAATAAATTGTTATTTGATTTGATACATTGTGATCGTTAACGTTGATCAATTAAGAGAAACGGAAAGAGAGGGATTCGAACCCTCGGTAAACAAAAGTCTACATAGCAGTTCCAATGCTACGCCTTGAACCGCTCGGCCATCTCTCCTACATAATCTTATTATGGAAAATAAACTAAGTGAATAGCGAGTTTTCCTATTCCTGCAGTACAGGTACAACCACAACGGCTCGGGGGTTCCATGGTTCTATTGGAAAAATTCCTTTTCATCTAAGTGGAAGGATCCAGGATTTTTTTACTAGGAATTCCGCTCCCTCGAAAAGTTTTAGTTTGGGTTTTCCCCAAACCAAAGAAAAAGAGAATGGAAGAATTCTTCTTATTCCATAATAAAATAGAGGAACCCTAGAATTCTGTTTGCATAAGGTACGCTACGCCATACAATCGAAATCTAAAAAAGGGTATGAGACAATTAATGACTTTGAAAACGCGAAATAGCTGATGAGAGAAGTTATTGTTGAGAAATAGAAAAGTGGAATGAAATCCAATCTTAGTCAAATATTTCATATCTCTTCTTGTCCAAACAGAAGGAAAAGGAGACAATTTGAGCTGAGCGGAAAATCCATACCTCTCTTATCCATTTAGAGCATATGGATCGATCGATTTATAAGAATCGAATGTGTTTGTTTTTATGTTATTTTGTGAAGAAATGAAAACAATTCTATATAGAATGGGTTGGGAATTATGCCTAGATCCCGTATAAATGGAAATTTCATTGATAAGACCTCTTCAATTGTAGCCAATATTTTATTGCGAATAATTCCGACAACCTCAGGGGAAAAAAGGGCATTTACTTATTATAGAGATGGTGCGATTTGACTCTTTTTTTTTTTTTTTTTTTTTAGCCCTACCTACACCTCAGTCTTACGAGAAAGAGAGGGGGTTCGCATAGAGAGAACAAAATTAGTAAAGGAAACCCACGCTTGGGGAAGGTGAGGTGAACTAACAATTCCTTCTGTCGTGTATCCTCGATTGATGCGGCCTCAGATGCTTCAATTGTAGATTTGAGTATTGAGCGAAAGGTTACACCTACAGGATAGGTTCTGTATTACAGGCCAATCCTACTCTACTAGTACCATACCAATAGGCAGCATAGGGGAGAAAAGCACTACACCTAGAAATAGGAATCAACAAGAGAAAAACTTTGTTAGAAATTAGCCCTTTCCTGATCGGTATCAGGGCTGGGAAGAATGGTTGGGATAACAAACAACCATCAGGTTTGTACTTTGGATACCCCTATAACCATCAAAGATCGTTGAAGTGGCTAATTCCTCTAAATAGGAGGCGTTGAGAACAAAGAAATTCTTGGAGCTATCGTTTTCCTCTAGCATTAATAGAATTCATTGGTGTTAAGAAAAACCTCTTGCGGGAAGGTTGGCTAGAGATTTCTTGGAAAAATACCAGCCCCTTTCGGTTCATAATAAGATGGGACTAATTCTATTTTTATTCTATAGATTATTTCGCTTAGTACTATGTACAGAAGGGAGGAGCCGTATGAGATGAAAACCTCATGTACGGTTTTGGAACGGAGATTTTTTGAATAGAATGAACGACCGTAACGGATGTTGGCTCAATCCGAAGGAAATTATGCGGAAGCTTTGCAGAATTATTATGAAGCTACGCGACTAGAAATTGATCCCTATGATCGAAGTTATATACTCTATAATATAGGCCTTATACACACAAGCAATGGAGAGCATACAAAGGCTTTGGAATATTATTTCCGGGCACTAGAACGAAACCCCTTCTTACCGCAAGCTTTTAATAATATGGCCGTGATCTGTCATTACGTGCGACTATCTCCACTATAGAAAGAAGAAAAAAAAAGAAAGGATCAAATTTTCTAGTAAATACTAGAAAAAGGGCTTTCTACATAGGGATCGTCAAAACAACGATTTTGCCCTATCAGCTGTAGGAAGGAAGGACACTTCACGAGAATCAAAATAGGAAGAAAGTATGGCCTATACTACTACTCTATGGATAAAGTTCCCAAATTGATAGAGAAAGCACCGTAAAGATCCATTAGTGAGCGACTGGGTCGATACAACTAAAAAAAACTGCTTACTTATCCCATGATATGGGGCAAAATTT